ATCTCGGATCAAATACCCATCTCTCTTCATCCACTTTCATGAAGAAATTACATATGTTCTTTATCATCTTTTTATGTTTTTAAATTGAATTTCTTCTTTAATATATTACTCTTACTATATTACTATAATTACTATCTATAATTTCTAGAATTATTCTAAGTTAATATAAGATAGGGAATTCTTTACTTTGACTTTCTATTTATAAGATATAAGATCAATATGAAATATAAAATATATTAAAATATATATAAGATTCTAAAATATATATAAGATTATATAATTATATAAGAATAATTATATAAGATAATAAGTATAAACTAAGTATAAGAATAAAATAAGTAGAATAGAAAAGAAAAAGAACTAAGTATAAGAGCATTCTATATTACACATCACATATAGAAAGAGAATTGAAAGGAGAAAAAAATGAAAAAGAAAGTAAAGAATATCTATTCCGATCTGTCTTAATGAATTAATTTCATTTGTATGAGGTATTAAGAAATATCTATCCGATACATTATTCACGTGTCAGGAACCAGATTTGAACTGGTGACACGAGGATTTTCAGTCCTCTGCTCTACCAACTGAGCTATCCCGACCATTTCCCGTGCATCATCCTAGCAGAGTACTTATATCTATGTCAATGAAAAGAACTAAAAAAGAAAATCTTAACAAATTGGCTCTAGCCCCTGAAATTCTTGGATCTTCAAAAAGAAGACTTTTTTTGTAAATGTAAGGAAAAAGATATAGACTATGAATGATTCAATAACGGAGATTCCTTGAATATATATCTTCATATCGTATTATACAAAACAAAACAAATGAGATTGGATTTAAAAAAGATACGAGGATTTATATTCGGATCCATTTGCGAAAGAACAGAGTGAATAAAATGAGAAAGATATTTCATTTTGTTTAAACTGAGTCACTGATGAAAAAAAATGAATAAAGAGGATGAGGAGAAATAAAGAGCGAGGAAGTAAAATGGGCTTTTTATTGGGGATAGAGGGACTTGAACCCTCACGATTGAAAAATTCGACGGATTTTCCTCTTACTATAAATTTCATTGTTGTCGGTATTGACATGTAAAATGGGACTCTCTCTTTATTCTCGTACGATTCAATTTCAAAAGATCTATCAAAAATTCTGGAATGAATAATTTGATTATTGAATATTCGAATTCTATTCTTTTTTCAACTTCAATTGGAATTTATTCACAATAACTCTTCAATTTTTCATATATCTTTTTGATCTCTATCATTCTAATGAAAAAAGAATAGAAAAATAGGGTTTCTTATAGATACTTATCTCATATATCTCATACTATTATATTACTCATATTCATATTAATATTACTCATATTCATATTAATATTAAATAATATTAATAGAAAGAAAGAGAAGATTTTTATTTTCATATATAAATTTCATATCTAAATATATAGAGATACAGAATAGAATTCGATATAAGATTTGGGTTGTGATTAATCGTTTGCTATGTCAGTATGTATACGTACGTCTTAGGTATATAAGACGTATCCTTTCTGTCATTTTGATAGAAGTCTTTTAGCTACTAACGTAACGTAATCAATTTCATTCGTTAGAACAGCTTCCATTGAGTCTCTGCACCTATCCCTTTTTTATTCTCATTTTTCATCGTTTTTTCTCTCGAAACAAAGATTTGGCTCAGGATTGCCCTTTTTTAGTTCCAGGGTTTCTCTGAATTTGGAAGTTACCACTTAGCAGGTTTCCATACCAAGGCTCAATCCAATCAAGTCCGTAGCGTCTACCAATTTCGCCATATCCCCTTTCCTTTGAGACAAGAATCCAGTTGTAATTCCATCCACCTCTTTCATTTATCTTGGCACTATTGAATCCATTAGGTAATGATTCCTATATTGAAAAAGTGTATGCTGTTATTTTATTTTTTCCTCTATTCTATATTATATCATTTTATCATTTCATCTATAAACCCTATTTTTTCAATGTAAAATGATTTTATCATTGATCTATCCGCAATTCAATATGGATAGATATATACCACATATATATATATGCCTTTCCTCATCCTTCATTTTTACAGTGTAGTTTTGAATAGTGGAACGGTCGATATTCATTCTTATTTTTTTTTTCATTTTGAATTCTAATTTCATTGATATTTTCTTTTCATATTTCATATATATGAATATGAAATTGAATTTAGATTTCTATTTAGATATCTAATTTATCTAGATCTAAATAGTTTTCTTTTCTATTTTCTAAATAGAATCTAAAATAGATAACTAATATTTAAGAAATAGAAGAAATTGAAATAATCAATAAAGAAAAGAAAAAAAGAATAAGAATCATTAGGAAATAGCTAAGATCCGATAGTTTCCTGTATTCCTATACACTATTGCTCTTATATCTGCCCGCTTAGCTCAGAGGTTAGAGCATCGCATTTGTAATGCGATGGTCATCGGTTCGATTCCGATAGCCGGCTCTTTTTTTTATCTATTTTTTTA